TCATTTGGCTCTCACGCTCAGTTACTTATGGGACACTCCCGTATCTTTTAATGAGCCTACCCTCTCTCTTCGTCTTCTAAGATATCGAAACTGATACAAGACCAGGATCCCCGGAGGGCTCTTCCGACCAGGTAACTGTCAGGAAAGTCGTTTCTTTTATTTGATTATCTTTAAATCCAAAGAATTTTTATTCTACATAGGTCGTCAATTCAGCATTGGATAAAAAAAGTCGGAGTGCCCATTTTTTTTACAGTGAATGGTTCACAATTATTTTATCGATATGAGTGTTCTATATCGGATAAATTACCAACTCTTCGTTTTGAAACCATCTCTACGAATGCAGTGGTAGAAAGAGTACCCCGTTGTGCCTGGACTTCAAACTTTAACTTTAACCATGTAAAGGGTCCTACATTATTGGATTGGTTGATAGAGAATCAAAGTGAATTTACCAATGAGTCACGAAATGCTATAGTTCCTACATATGATTTCTTTATTTATTCAGAAGTAATTCGTCGGGATCATGCACCTTAATTCTTTTTTTTTTTATTTATTATTTTATAACTTATAACATCATTTATAATATGATTATTATAATTATTAAATTATTAGTATATAATTATTATTATTAAATTATTAGTATATAATTATTATTATTAAATAAAATAGAAGTATATAAGTATAAAGTATATAAGTATAAGTAATTTTTATTATTTAAATTATTACTATTTTAATTTAATTTCTTTTAATTTAGAATTTAGTAGAATCGAATTTCTGTTCTAGAGATAGAAATATTTAGTTATTAGAATATTTCTTCTAATTCTAATAATATAAAATATAAGAATTTCTATTCTATATTCTATATTTTAATTTTAGATATTTAAATTGAATTTAAATTTTAATTCTATTTTATTTCATTTTTATTTTTATCATTTTAGAATTATTCTAATTTTAGATTAGATTAGAAATAATATATAAATATAAAATTAGAATTAATTATGTAAAATGTATAAAAGAAAAAAAAAATATGAAAATGAGATTTTATAGATTTTCTTTTATTTTATAGTTTTCTTTTTCTTTTATAGTTATAGTATAGTAAAGAAATAAAATATATATAATTCTAATAGAAATTAGAAATGAGAATGAGTAAAGTGCAGCTGGTAGGATCCAACCTATTCTTGAAATAAACAACTCGCACACACTCCCTTTCCGAAAAAAATCAACACACCAAGCACCACACTTAGATTTATTGGATTTGTTGCAAAAATATCGGTATTAAATCCGAAACTTCCGGCAGATGGCCAGTGGCCCAAGGAAACGAAAGAGTCGGTTACATTTTTCATATACTCTCCTCTTCTAGATAGGACTAACAAAACCAAACGGAGTTCTTTTTGTATCACTTCACCCCATATCTTATTTTTATTTAATTGAAGTTCCCGATAAGATACTTCATTAGGTCAGGTCCCGGGTCTCGTATCATTTTGGAAATACCTCGCGCGTTGCAACACTCCGAAAAGTTGTTTCCTTTGGACTAAGAGCGGGAAGGAAGAGAACGAGCGGATCTGCTAATTCCTCGAATAAGTCCTTACCCCGGGGGGGATTGTCTCAAAATGAATAATTTATTGTAGGAGTGAAGTGTTGATATAATTCGAAGAAGTGGCAAGGCCAGGGTAATAGGTATATTATGTCTTTTTAGGATTAAACAAAGGGATTCGCAAATAAAAGCGCTAATGCCACGACCAGTCCGTAAATTGTTAAAGCTTCCATAAAAGCCAGGCTAAGCAATAAAGTACCTCGTATTTTACCCTCTGCTTCTGGTTGTCTCGCGATACCCTCTACGGCTTGACCCGCAGCAGTACCTTGACCGACTCCGGGTCCAATAGAAGCAAGTCCTACGGCCAATCCAGCAGCAATAACGGAAGCAGCAGAAATCAGGGGATTCATGGTAAGCTCCTCGTACCAAAATTAAGAAATGGTTAATGATACAATCAACTAATTAATTATTTTATTGCTCATTATTCCATCACTAAGATCCATATGATCGAAGTAACTAATAACTCTGAATTGAAATGATGATATTACTGTCAGATGGAAATCCATTTGGTTCTAGTTCTTCTATTTCTTTGTTCTGTTCCCGAACCTTTCTTTCAATTCTTCGCTCTTTCTCCTTTATATGCATATGATTTGATTGATTTTATCTGATCTGTTTATTCATTCAATCCACAGTCACAGGAAGAGCTTATATCAGAATCTATCTAATTTGGTTTGGTGGGAAGTGGGAAATAGAAAATTACACTATATGGATAGTCCATAACGGATCGTCCATATATAACTAATGACTAATGAGTATCTAATATCACATATACATGTGTCTCTTCCATAATGTAAACCATCCGCATCTTAGTCTTATTCTTATATAGAATAGAATTGGATTTTATAGAATTGGATCGTATCCTAGAATCATTCCTAACCCACTTTGAATCTTATTCGTATTCGTAAACTCCTCCTTTTCTTTATCAACACACGGATACAAACGGACAGATCCATCAGCTTGAATCGTCACACATCAAAATTCACTGGATCCGATTGCAATTAATTACAATTTTCGATCAATCGTTGATTGAATAGAAGGAAACCAAATGAAATGAGAACGGTTAATGGTTACATATACATGGAAGTAGAAGTAAGTTCTTTTTTTTTGTCGCATGTCGCAAACAGATAACAATTGTTATTCAAATTATGACATGAATGGGACAAATGGGGATCTTAGGAAAAAGACTTTTTAGGGTTTTTCCTTTTTGTTTGCTTTTAGAATTCCGCAATATCGTACATATCTCTTTCTACCATTCTATATCGTATGTACCGTAGATTGCCGTATCTATCATGTTCCCCAACCCCAAGGGGTCTCTTTAGCCACCCATGAATTGGAATAAGATTCATGGGCTTTTTCATTTTTATTTTAAAAAGGACTATTTTGATTGTGATTGATTTTGAAAGTTATTCAATGATGACCCTCCATGGATTCGCCTATATAAGCCGCGGCTAAAGTTGCAAAAATCAAAGCTTGAATACCGCTTGTGAATAATCCGAGGAACATGACAGGTATAGGAACCAATGAAGGGACTAAAGAAACAAGAACAACAACTACTAATTCATCAGCCAATATATTCCCAAAAAGTCGAAAACTAAGTGATAAAGGTTTTGTGAAATCTTCTAAGATATTAATTGGTAAAAGTATGGGAGTTGGTTGAATATATTTACCGAAATAACCCAATCCTTTCTTGCTAATACCTGCATAGAAATATGCCACTGACGTGGGTAAAGCTAAAGCAACAGTAGTATTTATATCATTTGTAGGTGCAGCTAACTCCCCCTGAGGTAACTCTATGATTTTCCGAGGTAAAAGAGCGCCGGACCAGTTAGAAACAAAAATAAATAGGAACATAGTTCCAATAAAGGGAACCCAGGGACCATATTCTTCTTCTCCAATCTGAGTTTTGGTCAAGTCTCGAATGAATTCAAGCACATATTCGAAGAAATTCTGACCGTCGGTCGGAATGGTTTGTGGATTCCGAACAACTATAGTGGCTGAACCTAATAAGATAGCAATTACGACCCAAGAAGTTATAAGTACTTGGGCATGGACTTGGAAACCCCCAATTTGCCAATAGAAATGTTGGCCTACTTCCACACCGGATAGATCGTATATCCCTTTTAGTGTGTTGATGGAACATGGTAGAACACTCATATTACCCCCTGACAGAAATGAAACTTAAGTTAAGAAGGAATTATTTTGATTCAATCATCTCTTTCTCGACTCTCCTACTTTGGCTTTGACTTTGCTTTGACTTTACTTTAATCGCATAGTATATTCCGGATACCCAGTAAGAAGTAATCAGATATCATGACTATTGATTTGAATCTCTTTTTCCAGATTCAGGAATAGTAACCGATTCAATAAATTCTTGATTTACCGAAATAATTGACTTATCTTATTATAATTGACTTATCTTATTTTTAATCAATGACTTCCTAGATAGCTATAATGACCCTCACGAATTGCCAATACTAATTTGTTAAGAATCAATTGGATTGAAGCTATAGCGTCATCGTTGGCTGGAATCGGAATATCTGCGAGATCCGGATCACAATTTGTATCGATTAAACAAATCGTCGGAATACCCAAAGTGAGGCATTCTCTAATAGCCGTATATTCTTCTTGGTGATCCACGATGATTACAATATCGGGTAACCCCGTCATATATTTGATCCCGCCCAGATATGTTTGCAAGTGAGATAATTGTCTCTTCAACATTGCCGCATCTCTTTTCGGGAGACGCTTAAATCGACCCATCTTTTGTTCTGCTCTCAAGTCCCTGAACTTATGAAGTCTTGTTTCTGTAGTGGACCAATTCGTTGACATACCACCAAGCCATTTTTTATTGACATAATGACACCGAGCCCGTATTGCAGCTGATGCTACTGAATCGGCTGCTTTATCTTTCGTACCTACTATTAAGAAGTGCTTTCCTCTACTTGCTGCATCAAAAACTAAATCGCAGGCTTCTGATAAAGGACGAGCCGTTCTAGTAAGATTTGTAATGTGAATGCCTTTACGCTTTCCAGAGATATAAGGTGCCATTCTAGGATTCCATTTCCTAGTACCATGACCAAAATGAACCCCTGCTCCCATCATCTCTTCCAAATTGATGTCCCAATATCTTCTTGCCATTTCTACCCACACTTCCTCTTTTTTTTCAGGAATGAGGTACCCTGAAATCTGAAATATAGAATTGTTCCTACGGAACCTTATACCGGGGATGGACCGTTGATACATGGTCCAAGCCATTCACTCCTTTCTATTCCTTGATTAAATTGAAATTCAATTCAATTCATTATCAAACGACTGTATAATCTGTAACTGTATAATAATAATATAATATAGATAAAATAATGAATCCGCTCTTATGAATCATTAAATCCCATAGAATTATTGTTCTGATGTATCATGAAAATTCTTTGGGATGCACGAACCACAAAATTCTCTGTGGTAGAACAAAATATCTCTCATCTTCCCATCGAATAGATTCTTCTTTTTTATTTCCAAAGAAATGTTGTTGTGTTCCCTGGAGTGGTGAACGAATCCTTTGAATCCGGTACCAACAGGTATCATCCCCCCCAGAACAACATTCTCTTTCAGGCCTTTCAACCAATCAATACGACTTCGGAGAGCGGCTTTCGCTAAAACCCGAGTGGTTTCTTGAAAACTCGCTTCTGATATGAAACTTTGAGTATTCAGAGATGCCCTCGTTATTCCCAATAGAATAGCTCGGTAACATATATCGTCTTCCAAAGCACGACCTATTCTTTCTGCTCGCAACAATCCGATTAGTTCTCTGGGTGAAAAAACATTAGACATTCCATCTTCTGAAACCAAGACTTTTGATGTTATTTGTCGTACAATAGTTTCTATATGCCTATTATGGATCTGCACCCCCTGGGATCGATAAACCTTTTGGATCTTATTAACCAAAGAGATACGACTTTGCACTATGGTTAGCTGAGCACTAATAAAGAATTCCCAGGGAATTCCAAGAAATCCTGTTATGCGTTCGTTCCAGCCTTCAACCCTCTTTTCTAGGTTCATCGATATTGAATCAATCGAACGAACTTCTAACACTTGTTCAACTTTTGGAAGACCTTGAGTTATATCACCAGATCTTGATTTTTCATATATAAAAGTAACTAATGTATCTCCCTCGTAAAGGATTTCTCCATAATGACCATGAACGGTTGCTCCGCGGGTAGCCAAATGGTACTTAGCTAATCTTATTACTAAAGAGTCAACATGAACAATTATAATTTGACCAGATTTTACGCATGGTCCGTCTTTGGATATACATATATTTTCACAAAGAAACTGTCCAAGGCTAATTATTGTTGATGTATCTTCCCAATAATCGTGATGGAGAAAGCACCAATTCAAATTGAATGGAGTCAAAATGATGTTACTGCATGGATCAAGATTATAAATCCTTCTATTTTCATCCATGAAATAAGATTTAGGTACTAGGAAAGTCTCTCTTGAATTGTCAGGTAGTAAATATTTATTGAACAAGATCTCATTATGAGTTATTGAATGATAAGATGAGGAAAAATTCAAAATGTTAGGTACAGTCCCTAACGGACCCAACGAATTCCTAATTGAAATCATGGGATCCTCTTGAATTGATTCTTTTGTCACATTGTGATATTTCGAACCATTCAATGGACCAATTCGAGAACAATTGGATGATGACAAAACCATAAGAGATTCGCCCTGGCCTTCCTTATTTCTATTCAGCAATGTACGAATAGTTCCTTGATGTTGGCTAAGTGATTGAGTCTTCGCCTTGGAAAAAAAAGGATTGGTATTGATGCGATCTGATCCATTATTAGGAATCAATCCTGAACCCGCCATATCATTCTCTTTTCCAGTAGACGAAATAGGAGACTTCACCAAATCAATTCTTATAAAATTTCGAATCAGATCGTTTACCCTTACTTCAGCGAGGGAAGTATAAGCCTCTTCTTCTTCTATAGAACCAGCCCGGTCTTGATCCCAATTCAATACTAAGCAAGTCCGAACTAATTGAATGCTTGTGTGAAAAATTCCTCGAATGGGTTTGCCATCTCCATAAAGAATATAATTGACAACTCGTAGTTGCAAATTATTCTTTTCCTGCAACAGATCCTGGGGAAAAAACGTTGCTAGATTTATCCCATCGGCGATTTCATATGTCACTACGGGTCGGACTGAAACAAAATACTTTTTCTTGATAGGTGTGATCCGTTGGACATAGATCCAATTTTTGAATTTTGATTCCGTGTTTTTTACCCTTCCAGGTGGTATCAAGATGCCGCTGTACCGGGCTATATTATCCGTCTCTCCAGGAAAATGGATATCTCCAGAAGATATTTTCAATTCAATCCTTTTTTTTTTTTTCTCCACTCGGACCAAGCCGCCTACTTGACTTCTTATATTCAAAGTGATTCGTGTATCTACTCCAATGATACTATTATTCCGTACCATTATGGACGAAGATCTAGGTAAGATATGCACTTCTTCAGGAATGAAAAAAAATCGATTTACTTTGATTTGGATTTGGTATTTTGGTCCAAACTCTCTTGTCTTTCGATATTCAATTAAATCTTCTTTTTTTATTATCGAATCGACTTCTATGGTCCCATATTTGGCAATTCCTGAACTACTTCTTCTGTATCGGGGATCGTCGAAATAGGCAAGAATACTATTTCTACGTAAAATACCTTTTATGGGTATTTTAATCACGATACCAGGAGGCCTTAGTTCCTTCTCCTGTTCTTGATCATATTGGAATGGGATGATGAATCTATTTCTTCGCCTCTTCGCCAATAAATCAGAATTCTCGTGGAGAATAAGAGGATATATGGAATCCCAATTCCTGTTGGATATGATTCGATCAGGTCCTGAATAATAAGAAACCCTCCCCCTTTTTTGATCCCACCCAAACAATTTGTGTCTCACTCGATCATTATTCATCGAGAGGTCAGAAATATATCTCTCTTCGACATAAAGAGATTGAACATTCATTTGATCTTGATCCTTGTGGAGTGGAAAAGGCACTATACTGGATCTGCATGGACTTCCTGATAATACCCATAAATGACTTGTTTTGGGTAAGAGATGAACATTACCATGCGTATATTCAGGTGTATGGTACACATCGGTACTCCAGTGCATCTCTCCCTCTGAGTCAGAATAAATATGTTTTTGAACCCTCTCCTTTAAAGTGGATGTTCCAGCGCGAATCTCAGCAATCACTTGTTCTGATTCTACATATTGATCGTTTTGAACCAAAAGAAAACTTTTTGGTGGAATATTCACTTTATGTATAATATCCTGACTCTCAATAGTTACATGCAGGTCTATATGGCATAGAAAAGCGGGATGTCCATGACGTGTACGTGTGGGATGAACTAAATCCTCATTGAATTTAATTTTTCCATTAGAAGGAGCTCGTACATGTTCTGCGATACCGCCTGTGAATACTCCACCGGTATGAAAAGTTCTTAATGTTAGTTGAGTTCCCGGTTCTCCAATTGATTGACCCGCAATAATACCTACAGCTTCTCCTAATTCGACCAGGTTACCGTGAGTGGTACTCCGACCATAACATAATTGACAGATCCAAGATGTACTCCTGCAAGTGAAGGGGCTTCGAATATATATTGGTTGTGCCCGAGAGGTTATGAATCGATTGACAAGTCCAATCCCAATATCTTGATTTCGAGTCGCAATGCATCGCAGACCCATATATACATCGTTCGCTAATACGCGACCAATTAGTGTTTGGATAAAAATCCTTTCCGTCACCCCAACCCCATTTCGAGGACTTACGGAAATACCTCGGATAGTGCCACAGTCCGTTCTACGTACAACAATGTGTTGAACTACTTCAACAAGTCTACGCGTGAGGTATCCAGCATCTGATGTTCGTACAGCAGTATCCACAACTCCTTTGCGGGCTCCGTAACAGGAAATGGTATATTCCGTTAAAGAAAGCCCTTCGCGTAAATTGCTTTGAATGGGCAAATCAATCATTTGTCCTTGGGGATCCGACATTAATCCTCTCATACCTACTAATTGGTGGACCTGAGATGCATTTCCTCTAGCTCCCGAAAAGGACATTATATAGACTGGATTAAAAGGATCAGTCATCCTGAAATTTGGATTCATTTCTTGTCTCAAATATTCACTTGTAGCATACCATATCTCAATTGATTGGCGTAATTTTTCTACTGCGTGTACATTCCCATAATGATGGTGCTTTTCCAAAATCAAACTTTGTTGTTCCGCATCTTGTACTAACCATCCCTTAGAAGGCGTTGTTAAAAGATCATCAATTCCTAATGAAATTGATGTCAGAGTGGCTTGCCGGAAACCCAGAGTCTTTACTTGATCCAGAATGTGTGATGTATATGCCATTCCAAAATGATCTATTAATCTACTAATAAGTCGTTTCATGGCAGTTCCATCTATCGCTTTATTGTGAAAGACCAGATCGGCCCGTTCTGCCATAAGTACCTCCATATTCCGGTGAGTAAGATTCGACAATGAGTTTCAGTCAGTGATTCGAAGACTTATTTTCCTTTTCCTCGATCTTGATTCACGTACAAATTTTGGAATTGTGATACCTGTTGAACCGGAGATATCCGTATTCTCACGGGTATCACAGAATTACTCAGGTACCAGATCAATAGGTCCGACAAAACCCTTGTATAGCTTCTTCTATTTCTCGATAAAAAGAAATATGACCAACAGTGGTTCGAATGTATATACAAACGATTTCTTTTTTTACGCTTTTTACTATTCGATAGTGCTCGTGAATCTCATGGTAGATACCCAAAGATTCATATTGAACTTCAATGGGAACTTCTCTATTTATTGAGGCAATCACGCATTGATCTAGCCGCCACCGGAGCCACAAAGGACTGTATAAGTCGATTCGTTTCTGACGATAAGCTCCAAGCGCATCGTAGGAACTACAAAAATAAGGTTCTTTCTCTTTTGTATACTTATAGTTATTATCGTCAACTATTTCATTTTGATAGTTTCTGTAGTTACATGGATTATACCTATTTGTACAAATACCTCGGCGATTCCCAATCGTTAGTACATAGAGGCCAATAAGCATATCTTGAGTTGGTACAGAAATAGGATCTCCAATAGCCGGAGACAAGAGATTCATATGAGAAAACATAAGTAAACGGGCTTCCGCTTGAGCTTCCAAAGACAAAGGTACATGAACAGCCATCTGATCCCCATCGAAGTCTGCATTGAATCCCTTACGAACTAATGGATGTAAACAAATAGCACGTCCCTCCACTAGAATAGGTTGGAACGCCTGTATGCCTAATCTATGCAAAGTAGGTGCTCTATTCAACAATACAGGATGTCCTTCCATAACCTTTTGAAGTATTT